GCTATTGTAGCTTAAGACTAAAGCATAACACTGAAGATGTTATAATGAATCGTAGGAAATTCCAAGAGCACAAAGGCCTGGTCCTAACTTTGCTGTCGCCTATAGCTATACTTACACATGCAAGTATCCGCATACCCGTGAGGATGCCCTTCACCCTCTTATGAGTCCAAGGAGCTGGTATCAGGCACACTTAATTGAAGCCCATAACACCTTGCTCAGCCACACCCCCAAGGGAATTCAGCAGTGATAAACATTAAGCCATAAGTGCAAACTTGACTTAGTTAAAGCTAAGAGGGCCGGTAAAACTCGTGCCAGCCACCGCGGTTATACGAGAGGCCCAAGCTGACAGAAAACGGCGTAAAGAGTGGTTAAGTAGTCCTAACACTAAAGCTAAACATTTTCCTAGCTGTTATACGCATTTGAAAATATGAGAATCTTCCACGAAAGTGGCTTTACTCTTCTGACTCCACGAAAGTTATGAAACAAACTGGGATTAGATACCCCACTATGCATAACCGTAAACACCGATATTTATTTACTTTTAATCCGCCAGGGGACTACAAGCATTGGCTTGAAACCCAAAGGACTTGGCGGTGCTTTAGAACCACCTAGAGGAGCCTGTTCTAGAACTGATAACCCCCGTTCAACCTCACCCTACTTTGTCATACCCGCCTATATACCGCCGTCGTCAGCTTACCTTGTGAGAGAATATTAGTGAGCAAAATTAGTACAACCCAAAACGTCAGGTCGAGGTGTAGTGTATAGTAGGGGAAGAAATGGGCTACATTTATCCTACCGATAAATACGAATGATTTACTGAAAAGTAAAGCTGAAGGAGGATTTAGTAGTAAGAAGAAAATAGAGAGTTCTTCTGAAATAGGCTCTAAAGCGCGCACACACCGCCCGTCACTCTCCCCTAATGCCTCATAAAATTAAGTAAAATGCCTGAAAAAATAAGGGGAGGCAAGTCGTAACATGGTAAGTGTACCGGAAGGTGCACTTGGAATACCAAAGCATAGCTTAACTAGTAAAGCATCTCCCTTACACCGAGAAACTGTCCATGCAAATTGGACTGCCTTGACACCGTAAAACTAGCCCAATACCCAAAACCAATGAACAAATATTAATAAACCCTTATACACAAAAGTTAAATAATAAACCATTTTTCCACCTTAGTATGGGAGACAAAAAAGGAATTAGGAGCAACAGAGTTAGTACCGCAAGGGAAAAGTGAAAAAGAAATGAAATAAATCAATTAAGTAAAAAAAAGCAGAGATTCAAGCTTGTACCTTTTGCATCATGTTTTAGCAAGAAATAGTCAAGCAAAGCGCCCTTCAGTTTGACACCCCGAAACTAAGCGAGCTACTCCAAAGCAGCTATCAATGAGCAAACCCGTATCTGTGGCAAAAGATTGGGAAGACTTTCGAGTAGAGGTGATAAACCAACCGAGCATAGTTATAGCTGGTTGCCTGGGAAATGAGTAGAAGCTCAGCGTAATTATTCCTTTATTCATTCTGATTATCTTAAAAAGATCAAATGTGAGTAATTACAGCTAATCAAACAAGGTACAGCTTGTTTGATAAAAGAAACAACTTTATTAGGAGGTTAAAGACCATAATTCATAAGGCCTTAGTGTCCTAGTGGGCTTAAAAGCAGCCATCTAGATAGAAAGCGTTAAAGCTCAAACACTTTGCAACTATATATACCGCCAAATATTCTTCATCCCCTAAACATACCAGGCCTTCCTACACCATTAGGAGAGATAATGCTAATATGAGTAATAAGAGAAATGATTCTCTCTTTGCCCAAGTGTACTTCGGATCGAACCCCCGCCGAAAATTAGCGGTCCCAATAAAAGAGGGTAGTGTAGATCAATGAAAAAACAAGAAAAACAAACACCAATAAACCGTTAACCCCACACTGGAGTGCTTACAAGGAAAGACTAAAAGGAGAAGAAGGAACTCGGCAACCACAAGCCTCGCCTGTTTACCAAAAACACCGCCTCTTGCATTCTATGTATAAGAGGTCCCGCCTGCCCTGTGACTATATGTTTAACGGCCGCGGTATTTTGACCGTGCAAAGGTAGCGCAATCACTTGTCTTTTAAATAAAGACCTGTATGAATGGCATGACGAGGGCTTAACTGTCTCCTTCTCCCGGTCAATGAAATTGATCTCCCCGTGCAGAAGCGGGGATATTATTATAAGACGAGAAGACCCTGTGGAGCTTTAAATGATGAGAGATTTTATGCAACAAACCTAAAAAGGTATAAGCGAATTTATACTCCCTCTAATATTTTTGGTTGGGGCGACCGCGGAGTAAAAAGAAACCTCCGTGAGGAATGAGGTAATTAACCTTAAATCCCAGAACGACAATTCAAAGAAGCAAAATTTTTGACCTAAAGATCCGGCAAAGCCGATCAACGAACCTAGTTACCCCAGGGATAACAGCGCAATCCCCTTCAAGAGTCCCTATCGACAAGGGGGTTTACGACCTCGATGTTGGATCAGGATATCCTAATGGTGTAGCCGCTATTAAGGGTTCGTTTGTTCAACGATTAAAATCCTACGTGATCTGAGTTCAGACCGGAGTAATCCAGGTCAGTTTCTATCTATAACACCCCTTTTTCTAGTACGAAAGGACCGAGAAAGGAGGGCCCATGCCTAAGGTAAGCCCTACCCCCACCCATTGAAATATCTTAAATAGGTAAGGGGGTTTAACATAAACCCGTAAATAACTGTAAGTTAGGATGGCAGAACATGGACATGCAAAAGACCTAAGCCCTTTAAACAGAGGTTCAAATCCTCTTCCTAATTATGATCCCTATTCTTCTTACACATATTATTAACCCCTTAATCTTCATTGTACCTGTGCTTCTAGCAGTCGCATTCCTTACTCTAATTGAACGGAAAGTTTTGGGTTATATACAATTTCGGAAAGGACCAAACATTGTAGGACCCTACGGTTTACTTCAACCAATCGCTGATGGTGTAAAATTATTTATTAAAGAGCCAGTTCGTCCCTCCACAGCCTCCCCTATTTTATTCTTAGCTACCCCTATATTAGCCTTGACTTTGGCGCTGACGCTATGAGCCCCCCTTCCAATACCTTTCCCCGTTGTGGATGTTAACCTAAGCATCCTTTTTATCCTAGCACTGTCAAGTCTTGCCGTTTACTCTATTCTCGGCTCCGGATGAGCATCAAATTCAAAATATGCACTAATCGGAGCCCTACGAGCAGTGGCCCAAACTATTTCATATGAAGTTAGCTTGGGATTAATTCTGTTAGCACTAATCGTGTTTACAGGAAACTTTACCTTACAAGCATTTGGAATCACACAAGAAACCATGTGACTAATTGTCCCAGCATGGCCTCTTGCAGCAATATGATACATTTCAACCCTTGCCGAAACAAACCGAGCCCCATTTGACCTAACAGAAGGAGAATCAGAACTAGTCTCTGGTTTCAATGTAGAATACGCGGGGGGCCCATTTGCTCTGTTTTTTTTAGCAGAGTATGCTAATATTCTTTTAATGAATACCCTCTCAGCTACCCTTTTCTTAGGAGCATCACACATCCCATCTTTACCCCAGATGACAACAGTTAACCTGATAATTAAAGCCACTCTTTTATCTGTTTTATTTCTATGAGTACGAGCCTCATACCCACGGTTCCGATATGATCAGCTTATACACCTGATCTGAAAAAACTTTTTACCACTAACCCTGTCCTTGGTTATCTGACACCTGTCCCTTCCTATTGCACTAGCTGGTCTTCCACCACAAGTTTAGTAGAAGTTGTGCCTGAATTAAAGGACCACTTTGATAGAGTGGATTATGGGGGTTAAAATCCGCCCAGCTTCTTAGAAAGAAGGGATTTGAACCCTACTAAAGAGATCAAAACTCTTTGTGCTTCCATTACACCACTTCCTAAGTAAAGTCAGCTAAATAAGCTTTTGGGCCCATACCCCAAAAATGCAGGTTAAAACCCTTCCTTTACTAATGAACCCTTACATCCTCCCCATCTTTTTATTCGGTTTAGGGCTTGGAACCACAATCACTTTTATGAGTTCACATTGATTGCTTGCCTGAATAGGACTTGAAATTAATACCCTCGCAATCATTCCATTAATAGCTCAACACCATCACCCCCGTTCCGTTGAAGCCTCTACCAAGTACTTCCTCACTCAAGCAACCGCAGCGGCAATAATCCTTTTTGCCAGCTCAATAAATGCATGAATGACCGGACAATGAAACATTAATGAATTATCCCACCCTCTTCCTCTAACTATCATTACCTTGGCTTTAGCCCTCAAACTAGGATTAGCCCCACTCCACACATGGCTTCCTGAGGTACTACAAGGACTTGATCTAACTACAGGGTTAATTATATCTACTTGGCAAAAGCTAGCCCCCTTTGCCTTACTTACTCAACTAACTTCACAACACACAATTGTCATTACCACCATGGCAATTATGTCTACTCTTGTTGGAGGGTGAGGGGGACTTAACCAAACCCAAATTCGAAAGATCTTAGCTTACTCCTCTATTGCCCATTTGGGATGAATAACCCTAGTCCTGCAGTATTCCCCCTCTTTGACCTTACTTACTTTAGTAACTTATATTCTTATAACCATAGCAGCTTTTAACCTATTAAAATTTAATAAAGCTACATCAATTGGATCATTAGCAAACTCATGATTTAAATCTCCCGTAATAACCGCCCTTACTCCGTTAATTATATTATCTTTAGCAGGCTTACCTCCGCTTACAGGTTTTGGTCCTAAATGAATAATTCTATCAGAACTAACTAAACAAGACCTCGCCCCTGTAGCAACACTAGCAGCTTTGTCCGCCCTTCTAAGTCTTTACTTCTACCTTCGCCTATCATATGCCATAACGCTTACTATATCTCCCAATATTACCTCAGCAACCGCCCAGTGGCGATTTAAAACAACCCAAGATACTTTACCGTTAAGTATTTCGGCAACCCTTACCTTAATGCTCTTGCCCATTCTCCCAGCAATAATGGCACTTGCAAACTAAGGGCTTAGGTTAGAAGACCGGGGGCCTTCAAAGCCCCAAGCAGAGGTGAAAACCCTTTAGCCCTTGTAAAACTTGCAGGGATTTAACCCACATCTTCTGCATGCAAAGCAGACACTTTAATTAAGCTAAAGCTTTACTAGACAGGAAGGCCTTGATCCTTCAATTTCATAGTTAACAGCTAAGCGCTCTAACCAGCGAGCATCTATCTACTTTCCCCCGCCTTAAATAAGGCGGAAAGGCGGGGGAAAGCCCCGGCCGGCGTTAGCCGGCTACTTCAGATTTGCAATCTAACATGTTAACACCTCAGGACTTGGTATGAAGGGGGCTCAAACCCCTGTATGTGGGACTACAATCCACCGCTTACTCAGCCACCCTACCTGTGGCAATCACACGCTGATTTTTCTCAACTAATCATAAAGACATTGGCACCCTATATTTAGTATTTGGTGCATGAGCCGGAATGGTGGGTACTGCACTTAGCCTTCTCATCCGAGCAGAACTAAGTCAACCAGGAGCCCTTTTGGGTGACGACCAAATTTATAATGTAATCGTTACAGCCCATGCTTTTGTTATAATCTTCTTTATAGTTATACCAATTATAATTGGTGGTTTCGGTAATTGACTGATCCCTTTAATAATTGGAGCTCCAGATATAGCATTTCCCCGGATAAATAACATAAGTTTTTGACTTCTTCCACCATCTTTCCTTCTCCTTCTCGCCTCATCAGGAGTAGAAGCAGGGGCAGGAACAGGATGAACCGTATATCCCCCTCTTTCAGGGAATTTAGCACATCAAGGAGCCTCCGTAGATCTGACTATTTTCTCCCTACATTTAGCAGGCGTATCCTCAATTTTAGGGGCTATTAACTTCATCACTACTATTATTAACATAAAACCTCCCTCAATCTCTCAATACCAGACACCCTTATTTGTTTGAGCCGTACTAATTACTGCTGTATTACTTCTTCTATCTTTACCCGTTTTAGCAGCCGGTATCACTATGCTTTTAACTGACCGAAATTTAAACACAACTTTTTTTGATCCAGCAGGAGGGGGGGATCCTATCCTTTATCAACACCTGTTCTGATTTTTTGGTCACCCTGAAGTTTATATTTTGATTCTGCCCGGATTTGGAATAATCTCCCATATCGTAGCTTATTATTCGGGGAAAAAAGAACCTTTTGGTTATATAGGTATAGTTTGAGCTATGATGGCCATCGGTTTATTAGGGTTTATTGTTTGAGCTCATCATATATTTACAGTAGGTATAGATGTAGACACACGAGCATATTTTACCTCAGCTACTATAATTATTGCCATCCCAACAGGTGTTAAAGTATTCAGCTGATTAGCTACTCTTCACGGAGGTGTAATCAAATGAGAAACCCCCCTACTCTGAGCTTTAGGGTTTATCTTCTTATTTACTGTGGGGGGCCTTACCGGGATTGTACTAGCTAATTCCTCACTTGATATTGTATTACATGACACTTATTACGTAGTTGCCCACTTCCATTACGTTTTATCAATAGGTGCCGTATTTGCTATTATGGCAGGATTTGTTCACTGATTCCCATTATTTACAGGATACACTTTACATGACACCTGATCAAAAATCCATTTTGGTGTAATGTTTACGGGCGTAAATCTCACCTTTTTCCCCCAACATTTTTTAGGTCTCGCCGGTATGCCTCGCCGTTACTCTGATTACCCGGATGCATACACATTATGAAATAGCATTTCTTCTATTGGCTCATTAGTATCTCTTATTGCCGTAATTATGTTCCTCTTTATTATTTGAGAAGCATTTGCTGCTAAGCGAGAAGTACTTTCTGTTGAATTAATATCAACAAATGTTGAATGACTCCACGGGTCTCCCCCTCCCTACCACACTTTTGAACAACCTGCTTTTGTTCAAGTTCGACATAATTAACGAGAAAGGAAGGAATTGAACCCCCTTAAAATGGTTTCAAGCCACTCACATAACCTATCTGTCACTTTCTTTATGAGATGTTAGTAAAACATTACACTGCTTTGTCAAGGCAGAATTGCAAGTTAAACTCTTGCACATCTTTAATATGGCTTACCCCTCACAACTAGGTTTCCAAGACGCAGCATCACCTGTAATAGAAGAGTTACTTCATTTCCACGACCATGCTTTAATAATTGTTTTTCTCATCAGCACATTAGTTCTATATATTATTGTAGCTATAGTTACTACAAAATTAACAAATAAATTTCTTCTGGATTCCCAAGAAATTGAAATCATTTGAACTGTACTCCCCGCAATTATCTTAATTCTTATTGCTCTCCCCTCTTTACGCATTCTTTACCTTATAGATGAGGTAAATGACCCGCACCTAACGATTAAAGCAGTTGGCCACCAGTGATATTGAAGTTATGAGTATACAGATTACGAAAAACTTCGATTTGATTCCTACATAATTCCTACTAATGACCTCTCACCTGGCCAATTCCGGCTACTTGAAGCTGATCACCGCATAGTGATCCCTGTAGAATCCCCAATTCGAATTTTAGTTTCTGCAAAAGATGTTCTTCACTCATGAGCAGTACCCTCTTTAGGAGTTAAAATAGATGCAGTCCCCGGCCGACTTAATCAAACAGCCTTTATCACATCTCACCCTGGTGTGTTCTATGGTCAATGCTCCGAAATTTGCGGAGCAAATCATAGCTTTATACCTATTGTAGTAGAAGCAGTCCCTTTAGAACACTTTGAAGACTGATCTTTACTAATACTTGAAGATGCCTCACTAAGAAGCTAAATAGAGGTGAAGCATTAGCCTTTTAAGCTAAAAATTGGTGACTCCTGACCACCCTTAGTGATATGCCTCAATTAAATCCTGCCCCTTGACTTTTAATTCTAGTGTTTTCATGATTTGTTTTTACCACAATTATTCCCCCTAAAGTAGCATCTCACAAAACCCCAAACGACCCAAATCCCCAAAGCACAAAAACCCTTAAAATAACCCCCTGAACCTGACAATGACATTAAGCCTATTTGATCAATTTATAAGTCCCATACTATTAGGTATCCCCTTAATAGCATTAGCCCTTACACTTCCCTGAATTTTATTCCCTACCCCCTCCTCTCGATGATCAAATAACCGTCTTATTACCCTTCAAAGCTGGTTTATAAACCGATTTGCCCATCAGCTACTGTTACCCATTAACCCAGGAGGTCATAAATGAGCATTAATATTCACATCATTAATAGTATTTTTAATTTCTATAAATACTCTAGGACTTTTGCCTTACACTTTTACACCCACAACTCAACTCTCATTAAACCTAGGTTTAGCAGTGCCTCTTTGACTAGCTACTGTAGTTATTGGGATGCGAAACCAACCAACACACTCATTAGCTCATCTCCTTCCTGAAGGCACTCCCGTCCCCCTTATCCCCGTTCTAATTATTATTGAGACAATTAGTCTATTTATCCGCCCTTTAGCTCTTGGAGTTCGGCTCACTGCTAATCTAACGGCAGGTCATCTTCTTATCCAACTTACTACTACAGCTGTGTTTGTTCTTCTATCTATAATACCATCCGTAGCTTTGTTAACTTTAGGTCTCCTTCTACTTCTTAATATTTTAGAAATTGCAGTAGCCGTAATTCAAGCATATGTTTTCGTCTTACTTTTAAGCCTTTACCTACAAGAAAACGTCTAATGGCCCATCAAGCACATGCATATCATATAGTAGACCCCAGCCCTTGGCCTCTAACGGGAGCCATCGGAGCTCTTCTTATAACATCTGGCCTAGCCATCTGATTCCATTTCAACTCCACTATTTTAATAAACCTAGGATTAATTCTTCTATTATTAACAATACTTCAGTGATGACGAGATATTATTCGAGAGGGTACCTTCCAAGGACATCATACCCCTCCTGTTCAAAAAGGCCTTCGCTACGGAATAATTTTATTTATTACCTCTGAAGTATTCTTCTTCTTAGGGTTCTTCTGAGCCTTTTACCACTCAAGCTTAGCCCCTACTTACCAGCTAGGAGGCTGCTGACCTCCATCTGGAATTACAACCCTTGACCCTTTTGAAGTCCCATTACTTAATACAGCTGTACTTTTAGCTTCCGGAGTTACAGTAACCTGGGCCCATCACAGTATTATAGAGGGTGAACGAAAACAAACTATTCAGTCACTAATACTAACTATTCTTCTCGGATTTTATTTTACATTCCTTCAAGCCATAGAATATTATGAAGCCCCTTTTACCATCGCCGATGGGGTTTATGGTTCAACCTTTTTTGTAGCTACGGGTTTCCATGGACTCCATGTTATTATTGGCTCAACTTTCTTAGCAGTTTGTCTTATCCGACAAATTCAATACCATTTTACATCAGAACATCACTTTGGCTTTGAAGCCGCTGCTTGATACTGACATTTTGTAGACGTAGTATGACTGTTCCTTTACGTCTCAATTTATTGATGAGGATCATAATCTTTTTAGTACTAAACAGTATAAGTGACTTCCAATTACATGGTCTTGGTTAAACTCCAAGAAAAGATAATGAATTTACTCACTACAATTTTAATTATCACTACAGCACTTTCAATTGTTTTGGCTGTTGTCTCATTCTGACTCCCCTTAATAAGCCCGGACTCGGAGAAATTATCACCTTACGAATGCGGATTTGACCCCCTTGGCTCAGCACGTCTTCCTTTCTCACTTCGATTTTTCCTAGTAGCTATCTTATTCCTTCTTTTCGATTTAGAAATTGCCCTCCTTCTTCCTCTACCTTGAGGCATTCAACTCACACTCCCCACTATCACATTTATATGAGCCTCATTAGTACTCATCTTGTTAACCTTAGGGTTAGTCTACGAATGAATCCAAGGAGGTCTTGAGTGAGCAGAATAGACGATTAGTCTAATTAAAACATTTGATTTCGGCTCAAAAACACATGGTTAAATTCCATGATCGTCAAATGACGCCCGTACACTTCACCTTATCCTCTGCCTTTATCCTGGGTTTAACAGGACTAGCTTTTCATCGAACACATTTATTATCAGCCCTCTTATGTTTAGAAGGTATAATATTATCTCTTTATGTTACCCTTTCTCTATGGACCTTACAACTCGGCTCAATTAGTTTCTCCCCCTCTCCTATACTTCTATTAGCCTTTTCAGCATGTGAAGCAAGTGCAGGCCTAGCTTTGCTTGTAGCAACTTCCCGAACACACGGAACAGATCGCCTTCAAGCCCTAAACATCCTACAATGTTAAAAATCCTAATCCCTACCGTTTTACTAATCCCCACAACATGATTACTTCCAAACAAGTGATTATGACCTCTAACCCTTACACATAGCCTCCTGATTGCTCTTTTAAGCCTTCAATGAGCAAAATGACCGTTGGAAACAGGGTGATCAACTATTAATACCCTAATAGCAACAGACCCTTTATCAACGCCTCTTTTAATTTTATCATGCTGGTTACTACCTTTAATAATTTTAGCAAGCCAAAGCCACACAGCTAATGAACCTATTAATCGACAACGTACTTACATCATGCTTTTAACCTCATTGCAAGTATTCTTAATCATGGCTTTCAGTGCCACAGAGTTAATTTTATTCTACGTAATATTTGAAGCCACATTAATTCCTACACTTCTTATTATTACTCGTTGGGGTAATCAAGCCGAACGACTAAACGCAGGAATTTATTTCTTATTTTATACACTCGCTGGATCCTTGCCACTTTTAGTAGCTCTGCTAATGCTTCAAGATAGCATCGGAACATTATCCCTTTTAACAATACAATATTCTAACCCTATTAACCTCTCCACATTCGGAGATAAATTATGGTGAGCAGGGTGTCTCATAGCATTCTTAGTAAAAATGCCATTATATGGAGTTCATCTCTGGTTACCCAAAGCCCACGTAGAAGCACCAATCGCTGGCTCTATAGTTCTAGCTGCCGTCCTTCTAAAACTAGGGGGTTACGGTATAATACGTGTAATAACAAACTTAGAACCCCTTAGTAAAGAATTATCTTATCCATTTATTATCTTAGCTTTATGAGGGGTTATTATGACTGGATCAATCTGCTTACGTCAAACCGACTTAAAATCGCTAATCGCTTATTCCTCCGTTAGCCATATAGGTTTAGTAGCTGCCGGTATCCTTATCCAAACCCCTTGGGGATTTACCGGAGCTCTTATTCTCATAATTGCCCACGGTTTAACGTCTTCAGCATTATTTTGTTTAGCCAATACTAGTTATGAACGCACACATAGCCGAACAATACTTCTAGCTCGAGGATTACAAATAGTTCTCCCCCTAATGGCGACCTGGTGATTTATTGCCAGCCTTGCTAATTTAGCCCTCCCCCCACTTCCTAACCTCATAGGAGAATTAATTATTATTTCCTCACTCTTTAATTGATCAATGTGAACCATTGCTATTACAGGGGCTGGGACTCTAATTACGGCAGGTTACTCCCTTTACTTATTCTTGATAACACAACGAGGCCCACTGACCAACCACTTAATTCTCATAGAACCTTCCCACTCCCGGGAACACTTACTCATTACCCTTCATCTTATTCCCCTTATCCTCCTAATTTTTAAACCGGAACTACTATGGGGTTGAGCTTTTTGTAGGTATAGTTTAGTCAAAACATTAGATTGTGATTCTAAAAATAGGGGTTAAAACCCCCTTACCCACCGAGAGAGGTCCGAAGACAACAAAAACTGCTAACTTATGCCCCCTCAGTTAAACTCTGAGGCTCACTCGCCCGCTCGTGAAGGATAACAGTTATCCATTGGTCTTAGGAACCAACACTCTTGGTGCAAATCCAAGCACCAGCTATGCACTTCTCCCCTTTACTTATATCTTCAACCCTAATCATTATTTTTGTACTCCTGATCTCCCCTGTATTATTAACTTTATCCCCTAAACCCCTTCCCTCAAACTGATCTACCTTATATGTAAAAACATCTGTTAAGATAGCATTTATAATTAGCCTTGCACCCTTATTTCTGTTTCTTAATGAGGGTACGGAAACTGTTATCACTACATGATCATGGATAAACTCCTTGACCTTTGATGTTAACGTAAGTTTTAAATTTGACTTTTACTCTATTATTTTTATCCCTGTAGCCCTTTACGTAACATGGTCGATTCTGGAATTTGCATTATGATACATAGCATCGGACATTAACATAAACCGTTTTTTTAAATATCTACTCATATTCCTAGTAGCTATAATTATTCTAGTTACTGCAAATAATATATTTCAACTTTTTATTGGATGAGAAGGAGTTGGAATCATATCTTTCCTGCTTATTGGGTGATGGTATGGCCGAGCAGACGCTAACACAGCAGCCCTTCAGGCTGTACTTTACAACCGAGTGGGGGACATTGGCCTTATTTTAGCAATAGCATGAATGGCTACCACCTTAAACTCGTGAGAAATACATCAAATATTCTCATCAATTAAAGGTGAGAATCTTACTCTTCCGCTGCTTGGATTGATTTTAGCAGCTACAGGTAAATCTGCACAATTTGGACTCCATCCATGGCTGCCTTCAGCCATGGAGGGTCCTACTCCGGTCTCTGCCCTACTTCACTCAAGCACAATGGTTGTTGCAGGAATTTTCTTACTAATCCGGATAAGCCCCCTTATGGAAGAAAATACTACCGCCCTTACTCTTTGCTTATGCCTAGGAGCACTAACTACACTATTTACCGCTACTTGTGCCTTAACACAAAATGATATTAAAAAAATTGTAGCTTTCTCCACATCAAGTCAACTGGGTTTAATGATAGTAACTATTGGCCTCAACCAGCCACAACTAGCCTTTCTTCACATTTGTACACACGCTTTCTTCAAAGCAATACTTTTCCTATGTTCTGGCTCAATTATTCACAGCCTTAATGACGAGCAGGATATTCGTAAAATGGGCGGTTTACATCACCTGACCCCATTCACTTCCTCTTCTCTTACTTTAGGTAGTTTTGCTCTTACAGGTATACCTTTCCTAGCCGGATTTTTTTCTAAGGACGCTATTATTGAAGCACTAAACACCTCTTACATCAACGCCTGAGCCCTTCTCCTTACACTTTTGGCTACCTCTTTTACCGCTATTTATAGCCTCCGATTAACCTATTTGGTAGTTATGGGCCACCCTCGATTCAACCCTATTCTTCCTATTAACGAGAACAACCCATTAGTAATTAACCCTATCAAACGTTTAGCATGGGGAAGTATTATTGCTGGATTTGTTATTACCTCTAACATGCTCCCAAACAAGTCTCCAGTAATAACTATACCATATACGATTAAACTAGCCGCCCTTATTGTCACAATCTTGGGTCTACTTTTAGCCCTAGAACTTGCCCAAACTGTTCTAAAACAACAGAACATTACCCCTAAACTAACTACACACTTTTTCTCAAACATGTTAGGGTTTTTTCCTGCAATTATTCACCGAACGTCACCTAAAATGTTGTTACTACTTGGACAAAACATTGCATCCCAAACCGTCGATCTAACTTGGTTAGAAAAACTAGGCCCTAAGGCTACAGCCACCCTAAATGCCCCTATAATTACCACCACAAGTAATGCCCAGAAAGGCGCTATCAAGACCTTTCTAACATTATTTATTCTTACACTATTCTTAGCATCTTCTCTTCTCATCTAAACCACCCGCAATGCTCCTCGAGCTAAACCCCGAGTTAACTCGAGAACAACAAACAATGTTAACAGAAGAACTCAAGCACTAATTACTAATATTCAACCCCCTTCTGAATATATTAGAGCTACTCCTGACATATCTCCCCGGGAGATAGAAAAGTCAAATAACTCATCAATTGGTACCCAAGAACACTCGAATCACCCATCTAAAAATAATAAAGATGTAATCACCACCCCTCCTAAATACAGACACCCGTAAATGCCTACAGATAAATCACCTCAAGTCTCAGGATAAGGCTCTGCGGCTAATGCAGCAGAATAAGCAAAAACTACTAACATTCCTCCTAAGTAAATTAAAAATAGTACTAAAGATAAAAAAGGGCCCCCATAACTAAGCATAATACCACAACTAACACCAGCCACAACTACTAATCCTAAAGCAGCAAAATAAGGAGAAGGGTTTGAAGCCACTCCTACTAAACCAAACACTAACCCTACTAATAATAAAGACATCAAATAAGTCATAATTCCAACCAGGATTTTAACCAGGACCTATGGCTTGAAAAACCACCGTTGTATTCAACTACAGGAACTCATAATGGCCAACATACGAAAAACTCACCCTATCTTAAAAATTGCTAATGATGCCCTTGTAGACCTTCCTGCACCATCAAATATTTCTCTATGATGAAACTTCGGGTCTCTTTTAGGACTATGTTTAGGAGCACAAATCCTTACTGGATTATTCCTTGCAATACACTACACCTCAGATATCGCAACAGCATTCTCCTCAGTTACCCATATTTGTCGTGATGTAAATTACGGGTGATTAATTCGTAATATACATGCTAATGGAGCATCATTCTTTTTTATTTGTATTTATATACATATTGCCCGAGGATTATACTACGGCTCATATTTGTATAAAGAAACCTGAAACATTGGTGTAGTCCTACTCCTACTTGTAATAGCAACAGCTTTTGTGGGTTATGTCCTACCCTGAGGTCAAATATCATTCTGAGGAGCCACAGTTATCACTAACCTCATATCTGCAGTACCTTATATTGGAACTGATTTAGTACAATGAGTCTGAGGGGGTTTCTCAGTTGATAACGCTACTCTTACGCGATTCTTCGCTTTTCATTTCCTTCTTCCATTTATTGTTGCCGCTGCCACACTGATCCACCTCCTATTCCTACACGAAACAGGATCTAATAACCCAGCCGGACTAAATTCAGACGCTGATAAAATCTCTTTTCACCCTTATTTCTCTTATAAAGACCTCCTAGGCTTCGCTGTGCTCCTAATTGCCCTCATCAGCATCGCCTTATTTTCACCCAATCTACTAGGAGATCCGGATAACTTTACCCCAGCCAATCCATTGGTTACCCCACCCCATATTAAACCAGAGTGGTACTTCCTCTTTGCCTACGCTATCCTTCGGTCTATTCCCAATAAACTCGGTGGTGTATTAGCCCTCCTTTCCTCCATCTTAGTCCTTATGTTAGTTCCCATCCTACACACCTCAAAGCAACGAGGGTTAACTTTCCGACCAATAGGTCAAACTCTTTTTTGAGCTTTAGTCGCTGACATAATTATTCTCACGTGAATCGGAGGTATGCCTGTAGAAGCACCATATATTGTTATTGGACAAGTAGCATCCATTATTTATTTTCTAATTTTCCTATTCTTAATTCCTATAAGCGGCTGAACGGAAAATAAAGCTTTCAAATGAATATGCATCAGTAGCTCAGTTTAAGAGCGCCAGTCTTGTAAACTGGAGGTCGGGGGTTAAAGTCCCCCCTTACGCTCAGAAAAGGGAGAATCAAACTCCCGCCTTTAACTCCCAAAGCTAAAATTCTGCTTAAACTATTTTCTGAATGCATATATGGATATTTCATATATATATATAGTGCACTATATTCAATTTTCTAGAACATATTATGTATAAAAACCATTGATTTAATTAAATCATAGAACTAATACATTAAACTAAGGTAGACTAAAACCATTAATGTTTAATAAATAAAATAACCATAGAATGTTAAAGAAATTTAAGACCTAACACAAAACCCATAAGTTAATTTATACCAGGACTCAAAAAATAGACAAATAAACCATTTTAATGTAGTAAGAGCCTACCAACAAGTCCATAACTTAATGCATACGGTTCTTGATGGTCAGGAGCCCAAATAGTGAGGGTAGCTACCTAAAAGGTGAATTATTCCTGGCATTTGGCTCCTACTTCAGGTCCATTAATTTATTAATCCTTACACTTTCATCGACGCTAGCATAAGTTAATGGTGGAAATCATTCGACTCGTTACCCCCCAAGCCGGGCGTTCACTCCACAGGGGCAGCTGGTTCCTTTTTTTGTTTTCCTTTCATTTAGCATTTCAGAGTGCGCACGGTAGTTACTAACAAGGGTGAACATTTCCTTGAATGAGTAATAGTAATTAATGTTGGAAAGACATTACATAAGAATTGCATATATTTATTACTAAAGCATAAGACTAGATATTTAGTCCTGAAATTTCTAAGATATCCCCCTCTTGGTTTATTTCCGACAAACCCCCTTACCCCCTACAGTCCTAACATGCCTAACACTCCTGCAAACCCCTAAGAAACAGGAAAATGCTAGAAACTGTATATTTTATTTGTTAACCAACAAACACCATTCATATATATATTGTATAGTAAGTTTTAAAGTTTAATTAAAAATCACATTTTAGTTTTTAGACTCAAATTATACTAAGACCTAATA